ATTAGGGGTTTTTATAGATATCAAGGTGGGTTGTCTGTTTGATTGGAAAGTTCTAATCATAAGGATATTGGTACTTTGTATTTTTTGTTTGGTTTGTGGTCTGGTATGGTTGGTACTAGGTTGTCTTTGGTGATTCGTTTGGAATTGGCTAAACCTGGTCTTCTTTTGGGTAGTGGTCAGTTATATAATTCTGTTATTACTGCGCATGCTATTTTGATGATTTTTTTTATGGTTATACCTACTATGATTGGTGGTTTTGGTAATTGAATGTTGCCTTTGATGTTGGGGGCTCCTGATATGAGTTTTCCTCGTTTAAATAATTTAAGTTTTTGGTTGTTGCCTACTGCTATGTTTTTAATTTTGGATGCTTGTTTTGTTGATATGGGTTGTGGTACTAGTTGGACTGTTTACCCTCCTTTGAGTACTATGGGTCATCCTGGTGGTAGGGTTGATCTTGCTATTTTTAGTTTGCATTGTGCTGGGGTTAGATCTATTTTGGGTGCTATTAATTTTATGACTACTACTAAGAATTTGCGTAGTAGTTCTATTTCTTTGGAACATATGAGTTTGTTTGTTTGGACTGTTTTTGTTACTGTTTTTTTGTTGGTTTTGTCTTTACCTGTTTTGGCTGGGGCTATTACTATGTTGTTAACTGATCGTAATCTTAATACTTCTTTTTTTGATCCTAGGACTGGTGGTAACCCTTTGATTTATCAACATTTATTTTGGTTTTTTGGTCATCCTGAGGTTTATATTTTGATTTTACCAGCTTTTGGTATTATTAGTCAGAGTAGTTTGTATTTGACTGGTAAAAAGGAGGTTTTTGGGTCTTTGGGTATGGTTTATGCTATTTTAAGTATTGGTTTGATTGGTTGTGTTGTTTGAGCTCATCATATGTATACTGTTGGTATGGATCTTGATTCTCGGGCTTATTTTACTGCTGCAACTATGGTTATTGCTGTTCCTACTGGTGTTAAGGTTTTTAGTTGGTTGGCTACCTTGTTTGGTATAAAAATGGTTTTTCAGCCTTTACTTTTATGAGTTATGGGTTTTATTTTTTTGTTTACTATTGGTGGGTTAACCGGGGTTATACTTTCTAATTCTAGTTTGGATATTATCTTGCATGATACTTATTATGTTGTTAGTCATTTTCATTATGTTCTTAGTTTGGGGGCTGTTTTTGGTATTTTTACGGGTGTGACTTTGTGGTGAAGTTTTATTACTGGTTTTGCTTATGATAAGATGATGATGAGAAGTGTTTTTTTTTTAATGTTTGTTGGGGTTAATTTAACTTTTTTTCCTTTACATTTTGCTGGTATTCATGGCTATCCTCGTAAGTATTTGGATTATCCTGATGTTTATTCTGTTTGAAATATTATGGCTTCTTATGGGTCTATAATTAGTGTGTTTGCTTTGTTTTTGTTTATTTATGTTTTGTTAGAGTCTTTTGTGGGTCATCGTATTTTTTTGTTTGATTATTATGTAAATAGTGGTCCTGAGTATAGTCTTAGTGGTTATGTTTTTGGTCATAGTTACCAGTCTGAGATTTTTTATAGGTCTATTGTTTTTAAGTTTTAGAGTCTTTAGTATATTTTTAGTATGTTTAATTGCAGATTAGGTGGATATGGGCTTTATTGAATAAGATAGGATAAGTTGAGTCTGTGAGGTTCATACCCTCTTGGTGTTTTTCTCTTATTGAAAACTATAGTATAATTTTTTATTATACCTTATTGTCGATGGGGAGAATTTTTAGTTTTATGTTGATCTTTTAGTATATTTTTGTACATTTGACTTCCAATCAGATAGTTTTAAAGGTTATTGAATAATTTTTTTCAAGATTTTAATTTGTTGTTTTCTAGTAGTTTGTTTTCTAGTTATATAGATTGGTTTTATAATTTTAATTGTAGGCTTTTGTTTGGTGTTTTATCTTTTGTTTCTACTATGTTTGTTTATCTTTTGTTAAGTAGTTTCTATTTTAAAAGTAAGAAAATTGAGTATCAGTTTGGTGAGTTATTATGTAGGGTGTTTCCTACTTTGATTTTGGTTATGCAAATGGTACCTTCTTTAAGTTTGTTGTATTATTATGGTTTAATGAATTTGGATAGGAGTTTGACTGTTAAGGTAACTGGGCATCAGTGGTATTGAAGTTATGAATTTAGGGATATTCCTGGTTTGGAATTTGATTCTTATATGAAGTCTTTGGATCAGTTGGAGTTGGGTGAACCTCGTCTTTTGGAGGTTGACAATCGTTGTGTTGTGCCTTGTGATGTTAATATTCGTTTTTGTATTACTTCTGGTGATGTTATTCATTCTTGGGCTTTACCTAGTATGTCTATTAAATTAGATGCTATGAGTGGAATTTTGAGCACTTTGTCTTATAGTTTTCCTGTGGTTGGTGTATTTTATGGTCAATGTTCTGAGATTTGTGGTGCTAATCATAGCTTTATACCTGTGGCTTTGGAAGTTACTCTTTTGGATAATTTTAAGAGTTGATGTATGGGGTTATTGAATGATTAGAAGCTTTGTAGTTTATGTGAAAATGCTTGTTTGTGATATGAGTGAAATTGGAGCTTTAGTATTTTTTTTTTTCATTTTTTAGTATTGTGTACTATTTAGGGAAAATAACATTTGTTTATGTTAAATAGAAAGAAAAGGTAGAAGATTAATAAGTTTATTTGTTTCACAAATAAAATTATTTGTTTTGGTGTTGATATGTCGACTTTTTTGTTATCTGTTTATTTTTTCTTATTAGAAAGTTATATGGTTTGTTTGTATGTTAGGGAGTTAAGATTTTGTAGTGTTCTTTTTTTGTGTTTTATAACGTTTTCTTTTTTTTTAATTGGATGGTTTTGTTTTTATTAATTTTTTAATAAATTTATAATTTTGAATTTAGTAGTTTTGTTTAAATTTTTGTTTTTTGTTTTAATTTTTTTGTGTGAACTTGTCTTTTGGTCAAATGTTTTTTAAAGACTTAGGTCTTTTTTGAGACTGGCCTCTGCTCTATGTTTTTATAAATGGCAGTCTTAGCGTGAGGACATTAAGGTAGCAAAATAATTTGTGCTTTTAATGGGTTCTAGTATGAATGGGGTTAGTGGCTAATTTTTTACTTTTATTTTTATGAATTAGTTTTGTGTTTAAGAAATAATGGTTGATATTACACAAAGATAAGTCTTCGGAAATTTTTTTGTTAAATATTTTTTTATTTTTTTAATATGTTTTCTAGGGTAGAATGTTTTGTAACTTTTTTTACTAATTTTAATTTAAAAAATTACTTCGGAGTTAACAGAAAATCATATCTGATTTAGTTCTTATAATAATGATAAGTTTTACATCGATGTTGTATTTTAGTTCTTAAAGGGAGGAGAGGATTTTAGGTTTTAGACTGTTCTTCTATTATTAAACTAAACGTGATATTAGTTTAATTCATCGTGAGATAGAATTGTTTATCTTGGTAATGTCTTAGTTTTAATTACTGAAAGTACGAAAGGAAATTTGTTGGAGTTTGATAACTTTTTGAAAGTGTTAGTACTTTTTTTGTTGGTTTTAGTTATGGTTGTTTTATTTACGTTAGTTTTGTTATTTGTGTTTTATATTGGTAATTTTGTTTTGAGGTGTAAGGATTTTTATAAGAATAAGATTTCTTCTTTTGAGTGTGGTTTTGTTAGGGTTGGTAAAATTCAGAATTCTTTTAGTATTCATTTTTTTATTATGATGCTTATGTTTGTTATTTTTGATTTGGAGGTGGTGATGTTTCTTGGGATTTTGGTTTCTGATTTAAATTCTTTGATTAGATTTTTTATGTTGTTGATGTTTATTTTTGGTGGTTTTTATATGGAGTGGTGGTATGGTAAGCTGGTTTGGTTGATTTAGATTGATATTTCTATTTTTTTGATGGTTTTTTTATTGTTTTGTGTTTCTTTGTTTCTGATTTTTTTTGTTTCTTGTGTTAAATTGTCATTTTTTTTTGTGGAATGGGATTTTTTGTCTTTTAAAGTTTCTGTTTATTTTAATAGAATTATGTTTTCTTTAATTTTGCTTTTGGTTACTATTAGAGTTTTGGTTTTTAGTACTTATTATTTAAGGGGGGAACTTAATTTTAATTATTATTATTTTATGTTACTTGTTTTTGTGGGTAGAATGTTTAGGTTGATTTTCAGCAGTGGTTGTTTTTCTATATTAGTTAGTTGGGATTTGTTGGGTATTTCTAGTTTTTTTTTAGTTTTGTTTTACAATAATTGAGATAGGTGTAGAGGGGCTATGAATACTGTTTTGACAAACCGTTTAGGTGATTTTTTTTTATTTGTTTTTTTTTCTAGAACAATTTTTAGTAGTTATTACTTTTTGAGGTTGTCTTTTTTTTGTTGGTTATCGTCTTTGATACTTTTATTGGCATCTTTTACTAAGAGTGCTCAGTTCCCTTTTAGAGGTTGATTACCTAAAGCTATAAGAGCTCCGACTCCTATTAGTTCTCTTGTACATAGAAGTACTTTGGTTACAGCTGGCTTGGTTTTGATTATAAATTTTTCTGAGATAATTCTTAATAAGGATGTGATTATGATTATTATGGTTGTGGGTGTTTTTACTATGTTTTTTTCTAGTATAGCTGCTTTGGTTGAAGAGGATTTGAAAAAAGTTGTAGCCTTAAGAACTTTATCTCAGATGGGGTTTTCTATGTTGACAGTTGGTATTGGTTTGAGTTTTGTTTCTTTTATTCATTTGTTAAGGCATGCTCTTTTTAAAAGGTGTCTTTTTATACAGGTTGGTTATTTGATTCATTGTTCTTTAGGTCAACAGGATGGCCGTAATTATAGTAATTTGGGTAATGTACCTTATTTTATTCAACTTCAGTTGTTAGTAACTTTGTTTTGTTTATGTGGTTTGGTGTTTTCCAGTGGTGCTGTAAGTAAGGATTATATTTTAGAGTTTTTTTTTTCTAATTTTTTTATGGTGGTTTTTGCTTGTATGTTTTTCTTTTCTGTTTTTTTAACTTTTGGTTATAGGTACCGTTTGTGGAAGGGATTTTTTATAAGTTTTAGACGTCCTGTCTTTTGTTTTAGTAGTAGGGTTGTTATGAATTTTTTAAGTTTGTTGTTAGTTTTGTTTTCTATTTTTTTTGTTTGGTGAATAAATTTTAATATGTTATGTATACCGTGTCTTTTTTTGTATGTGGACTTTTTTGTTCCTTTGTTTTTTGTTGTTATAATTATGGTTATTGGGTTTTTATGTGTTAAATTGTTGTTAAAGGAGTTTGTATATAAGTTTTTGGTTGACTTTTTTGCTAAAGGTTGGGTTTATGGATTGAAGAATTATAAATTTTTTGATTTGTTTTTGGGGGGTGTTAATTCTTTTGGTGTAACTTTTTTTTCTTTTACTGGTTTTTGAAGTAATAGTTATATGAAAAGTTTGTATTTTAATTCTGTTGTGATTGTTTTGGTTTTGTTTTTTTTTTTAGTTTGGGGCTGTATTTTAAGTTTAAAATATGCGCTTTGCAAGCGGATGATTCTGGCTCTATGCAGTAGGTAGTTTATTTTTAAAATGTAGTATTTGGGTTACTGTGAATTTTTACTGAAAACTTTTAGTTTAATTTAGAATTTCTCGCTTACAATGAGAGGGTTTATTAAGTTTTTTGTTGGGTAGTTTCTTTTTTTTGGCTATTGTTAGCTGTGTTATAAGCTATATTAATGTGGATCCTATGAAGAGTAGCTTTTTTTTAATTTTTTCTTTGTTGATAGTTATGCCTTTGATTTCTTTTTTTTTGCATGTATGGTTTTCTTACTTTATTTGTTTGTTATTTCTAAGTGGAATTTTTGTTATTTTGGTTTATTTTTCTAGTTTATCTAAGATTGGTTATGTGGTGACACCTTTTTATTTTATTGGGGGTGTTTTGTCTGTATTTTTTTTTTATCCTTTTTTTTATAGGGTAACTGATGTTGTTGCTGTTAATAATTTTTATTTTAGTGTTTATTGGATGTTGTTGGTCTGGGTAATTTTTGTTTTAATTTTTTTTATAAATTTTACGAGTTATTTTTTAAACTTTTCGGGGGCTTTGCGAAAAGTTTAGTAATTATTTTTATTTTTATTAGATTTTTGTCATTGTTTTTTAAGTGGCAACGTTTGATGTTTATTTTGATTTCATTGGAGTTTATTGTGATAAGGTTATTTATTTTATTTTCGGGTGATTTGAATGAAATGATGTTTTTTTATTTTATGTGTTTTAGTGTTGTTTCTAGTGTTTTAGGTATGGTTATTATAGTTGGAAATGTCAAGTTTTATGGAAGAGATTTGTGTTTATTTTAGACAGATTTAAGTTAAGTTTAAACTCTTGGTTTTCAAAACCAAAAATTTTACTCTGTAGAGATATTAGTATAAATTTTTTGTATATTTCTTTTTCGAAGAAAAGGTTTATTATCTTGTTTAAGTTTTACTTATAAGGATTTAAAATTTGATTATGGTTTTAGGTAGTGTTATAATGATGTTATCTGTTTTGGATTCATTGAATGGGCAATAATTTTTTACCCTGGCATTTTGTCGTTTGTATAAATTTTGTTCCAGAATAATCGGCTAGACTTTATAAACTTGAACTCTAATTGATGTTAGTTTAGGGTTTTGTAAATATATCTTGTTTTTTAGGGTGAAATCGGGAATTTTTATTGATAATGCTCTAATCTTTAAGATTTGGTGAATGAATCAGATTAGTACCTGATTAAACAAAAATTAAAAGAGCAGGAGTAAAGTTGTATTTAAACTGTAAGAATATTGGCAGGTTTTTAAATTATCTTTGGAGGTTGAGTAGTAATTGAGAGCCCTCATTAACAACTTTTACTGTAGGCGCATGTATGATCGTTTATTTTATTCTTAAGGATTGTAATTTTAGATTAACTATTTTCTGTAAAAATAGATAAATACTTGGTATATGTAAAAGATTTAATTTGACCTACAATATGCTATCTTGTGGATACTTTTTTAGTAGAAGGTTGAAAATGTAAAAGACAGTAAGTTTTTTTTTATATAAAGCTGAAGTTTATTTAAAAACGGTACAAATCATCCATCAATTGCCTTCAGGGGAGTAAGTTGTAGTAAAGTAGAGTTAGGGGAACCTGGCTCTAGTAATTAATAAGGTTGTCTTAATGAACTAGTTGTTTGTGTTTTGAAAACACAATTTAGGTTTTTAACCTGTAGTTTTTTTTGTTGACAGGGGGGGACCTGTCAGTATTTTTTATTTAGGGTATTTTTATATTTTTTTTATTTTGTTTCTATTTTAGGGTATTTTTATAGTTAATTTATTTGAGTATCTATGAAAAAAATTTTTGACTATTAAGTTTTTAAATTGGTTTTAACCTGTTTTGTCTTTTATATAAAGTTTATTTTATGATAGCCCTAATCTTTATGTATTTCTGAGTGTATTTTTTATGGTGAATAAAAACATTATGTATGAATACACACAAGTATATGTATATATATATATATATATATATATACGTATATATATATATAAATATATATATATATACGTATACATACATACATGTATGTATATAAATAAATATATGTATATATATATATATATATATTTATATATATATATATATATATTATCTCAAAAATATGTATATTAAATATATAATATACTTATTTTGAAAATAAGAGATATGGTATAAGACATAATCCGGAATATAAAAGCGCGGGAGTGTGTCATATACCATATCTAATATTATACACTTTATTTTCTCATATATATATATATATATATATAATATATATATATATACACACAAACTCACATATATATGTGTATATATTATATATAAAGGGTATTTATATATATATATATATATATATATATATATATATATATATATATATATATATATATATATATATATATATATATATATATATATATATATATATATAGTTAATAATAGTAATATATACATATATAATTATATATGTATATATTAATTAACCAAAAACCTTTTCAATCAATTGAAAACCTTTTATATTTTTATATTTTAGTAAATTGGTTACCTGATTAGTTATGTAAATAGTAAATAGATATGTAAATAATGAAGATTTTAAGAGTTAGTTTAATATTAGAATTGTTGACTGTTGATCAATGGGTGATTCTCTTAGTTTGTGTTATAAAAGATTAGTTTATTACTAAAATGTTAGATTGTAAATCTAAAGAATTTTTTCTTTTGTTGATTTTGATGTTGGTTCAGGTTATTTTAATTATGATTTTTGTTATTCAATCTATTGCTTTTGTTACTTTGTATGAGCGTCATTTATTGGGTGGTAGCCAGCAGCGTATTGGCCCTAATAAGGTTAGTTTTATAGGTTTTTTGCAGGCCATTTTTGATGGTGTTAAACTTTTAAAGAAGGAGCAGATGACTCCTTTGAATTCTTCGGAAATTTCTTTTATTTTGGTTCCTGGTATTTTTTTTATTGTTATGTATTTAGAGTGGTTTGTTTTACCTTTTTTTTATGATTTTATGACTTTTGAGTACTCTATTCTTTTTTTTTTGTGTTTGATTGGGTTTTCTGTGTATACTACTTTGGTTAGTGGTATGGTAAGAAAGTCTAAGTATGGTATGGTAGGTGCTATTCGTGCTAGTAGTCAGAGTGTTTCTTATGAGATTGCTTTTTCTTTGTATTTGTTGGCTATTGTGATGCATATTAATATGTTTTGTTTTTTTAGGTTTTTTAACTTAAGTTTGTTTATTATTTATTTACCTTTTCTTTTTATGGTTTTGGCAGAGTTAAATCGTGCTCCTTTTGATTTTGCTGAGGGTGAAAGTGAGTTAGTTAGAGGTTATAATGTTGAGTATTCTAGGGTAGCTTTTGTGTTGTTGTTTTTAGGTGAATATGGGGCTTTGCTGTTTTTTAGGACTTTGACTTCGGTTTTGTTTTTTGGTTTTAGGTATGTTGTTATTTATTGTATGTTTACTATTTTGGTGTTTGTGCGTAGTTCTTATCCTCGTTTTCGTTATGATTTGATAATGTATTTTTTTTGGTTTAAGTTGTTACCGGTGTCTTTGATTTTTTTGGGTTATTTTGTTATTTTTCTTTTTTAGTTTATATTACTAATGTTTATTTTTTGGATATTTTTATGTTTGTTTATGTTTTGCAGTTTTTGTTTTATTTTGAGGAGAGTATATTGGGAGTTTTGGTTAATAAGTTTTTAGGACTTTTGGTGGTGGTTTTTAGTTATACTGATAGTTTACCTTTAAGTTCTGTAATTTCAATTTTTACTTTTTTGGTATTATTGACTTGTTGTTTTGGAGGTTATTTTATGTATTCTTTTTGTCCTTGTGGTATGATTGAGTTTACTTTTGTTTACGCTATGGTGGCTTGGTTAAGAACTCTTCTTACTTTTATTACGAGTGAAAAGTTTTCTATTTATATTTCTAAAGCTGGGGATAGGTTTTTGAAAACTTTTAGTATGTTGTTGGTAGAGTTGGTTAGGGAGGTTTCTCGTCCGTTGGCTTTAACGGTGCGTTTAACTGTTAATGTTTTGGTTGGGCACGTTATTAGTATGATATTGTATCAGTTGTTGGAGTTATATTTGGGTATTTTTTATGTTTGGATTGTTGTTTTGGCTATTGTTATAGAGTGTTTTGTTTTTTTTATTCAAAGTTATATTTTTTCGCGTTTGATTTATTTGTATTTAAATGAATAGTTTTGTTTGGGGTGTTAACTTAAGTTTAAAGTGTTAGATTTTTAATCTGGAAATGGGTTGTCACATCCTGGTTTTGTTGTTATAGCATAAGAAGTGCATTTGTTTTAAGCGTAAAAGATATGGAACAACTAACAAATGTTTTCAGGTCTTCTAAATCTGTTTTGGAGAAATCCGTTTGTTTTTGTTGCTTTTTTTTTGTATTTTTGTGGTTTTTCTTTGTGTTTTGAATTTTTTTACTAGAAATGTTTTGGTTTGATGAAGTGTGTTTTTGTTGATAACTGTTGTTTTTGTTTGTTTGTCTAAGGGGTCTGGTTCTTATGCTGGTATTTTAAATTATTTTGTTATCCAGGAAAGTTTGGGGTTATTTTTTTTGGTGTTTAATGTTTTTTTGTTGCAATTTTTTATTGTTATGATGAAGGTTGGTGTGGCTCCTTTTCATTTTTGGGTTTTTAGTGTAACCGGATCTCTGTATGATTGGTTGTTGATGTGGTTTTTGACTTTTCAGAAGTTACCTTTTTTACCTGTTTTGGTTCAGTTGTTTGATTTTAAGGTTTTTTTTGTTTTTTTGTTTGGAATTTGCGTGTGTTACTTTCAGTTGTTTGTTTTGAAGGGTTATAAGAGTATGATGGTTATTTCTTCTACGGAGTCTTTTAATTGAGTTGTTTTAACTTGTTTTTTATCTGTTGTTAATGTTGTTTATTTATTTTTTTATTATGTTGTTTTAATGGCTTTTTTAATACCGAATTTTAATGTTAAGGATTTTAATTTTGTTAATTGGGAAGTCTTGTTGGTTTTTTTGAATGTTCCTTTTAGTGTTTCTTTTTTTATTAAGATTTTTGTTTTGAGGGAGGTTTTTAAATTGGATGGGTTGTTTTTGTTGTTTTTGTTGTTGATAATGTTTTTATCTATGCTGTGTTTTAGTTTGTGATTGGTTAATATGAGTGTTAAAAATATGAAGATGTTGGATGATAATTTTAAGGTTTTATTTTTTTTGGTGTTTCCTATAATGGTGTTTTCTGTTATTTATTATTTTAGTAAAATTTTATTATGTCGTCTTGATAAGGCGGAGTTCTTTTTGAAATAATAGGACGTTAAATAGATAAGCTATGCCTAGTTACGGTCTGGGAAGAGAGTCGTCTTTTTTATACTATAGTTTAGGAAGAATATTTATTTTTGGTGTAAAAGGGTTGTAGTATAGAAAGGTTACTCTGTTAGTTTATGTTTTAAAATATGACTTTGAAGAAGTCGGGAAATGTTAGGAGTGATTAAATTGGATTTTGTTAATTCTATGGTTGTTAGGTTACCATCTAGTAAGGTTTTGACTTATGGTTGGAATTTTGGTAGTATGTTGGGTATGGTTTTAGGTTTTCAGATTTTGACTGGTACTTTTTTGGCTTTTTATTATTCTAATGATGGTACTTTGGCCTTTTTGAGTGTTCAATACATTATATATGAAGTTAATTTTGGTTGGATTTTTCGTGTTTTACATTTTAATGGTGCTAGTTTGTTTTTTATTTTTTTGTATTTACATTTATTTAAGGGAATGTTTTTTATGAGTTATCGTCTGAAGAAGGTTTGGGTATCTGGTATTGTAATTCTTCTTTTGGTTATAATGGAGGCTTTTATGGGTTATGTTTTAGTGTGGGCACAAATAAGGTTTTGGGCTTCTGTGGTTATCACTAGTTTATTGAGTGTAATTCCTGTCTGAGGTTTTGCTATTGTTACTTGAATCTGAAGTGGGTTTACGGTTTCTAGTGCTACTTTGAAATTTTTTTTTGTTTTGCATTTTTTGGTGCCTTGGGGGTTGTTGTTGTTAGTTTTGTTACATTTGGTTTTTTTGCATGAGACTGGAAGAACTTCTAAATTGTATTGTCATGGTGATTATGATAAGGTTTGTTTTTATCCTGAGTATTGGGTTAAGGATTTTTTGAATGTGGTAGTTTGGTTTGTTTTTATTTTTTTTTCTTTGGGTTTCCCGTTTCTTTTGGGTGACCCTGAGATGTTTATTGAGTCTGATCCTATAATGAGACCTGTTCATATTGTGCCTGAGTGATATTTCTTGTTTGCTTATGCTATTTTGCGTGCTATTCCTAATAAGGTTTTGGGGGTTGTGTCTTTGTTTGCTAGTATTTTGGTTCTTGTTGTTTTTGTTTTGGTGAATAACTATGTTTCTGTGATGTCTAAATTGAATAAGTTTCTTGTTTTTGTTTTTATTTTTGTTTTGGTGGTTTTGAGTTGGCTTGGGCAGTGTTTGGTTGAGGACCCATTTGTTTTTTTAAGTATGGTTTTTTCTTTTTTGTATTTTTTTGTTATTTTTTTATTATTTTTGGTGTATTATTTTGTTGGTCGTGTTTTTATGTAATGGGTTTAGTTGGTGTATATATAGTATAAAAAATATGATAGATTTAGGTTCTATAGATAGTTTGTATACTGTTTTTCATAATTTTCATATTTTAAGTCTTTCCAGGTACCCAATTTTGATTTTTTGTAGTTCTTTGGGTCTTACTAGTTCTTTAGTGGTTTTTTTTAAGAATGGTATTTTTGGTGGTTTGTTGTTTTGTTTATTTTCTATTTTTTTGGTTTCTTTTGCTTGGGGTAAAGATATTGTTATGGAGGGTCTTAGTGGTTACCATAATTTTTTTGTTATGGATGGTTTTAAGTTTGGTGTTTTAGTGTTCATTTTTAGTGAGTTTATGTTCTTTTTTGGTATTTTTTGGACTTTTTTTGATGCTGCGTTGGTCCCTGCTCATGATGTTGGTGGTGTCTGGTCTCCTATTGGTATACATTTGGTGAATCCTTTTGGGGTACCTTTGTTGAATACTATTATTCTTTTAAGTAGTGGTGTGTCTGTTACTTGGGCTCATTATAGACTTTTGAGTAATAAGGGGTGTGCTAATAGTTTGATATTAACCTGTATCTTGGCTGTTTATTTTACTGGTATTCAATTGGTGGAGTATAAAGAGGCTAGTTTTTCTATTTCTGATGGTATTTTTGGTAGTATCTTTTATTTATCTACCGGTTTTCATGGGGTTCATGTGTTGTTTGGTGGGTTATTTTTGTTTTTTAATCTATTACGTTTATTGATGTCTCATTTTAATTATAATCATCATCTTGGTTTGGAGTTTGCCATTATTTATTGGCATTTTGTAGATGTAGTTTGGTTGTTTTTGTTTGTTTTTGTTTATTGATGATCTTATTAGGCCATGTTAGTTTATATGAAAATGTGTGATTTGTAATCGTGGGTAGTTTGTGGCTTTGTTAGATATTTTGTTATTTTCTTTATATTTTTTTTTTGAGCCGGCTTTGTTTTTTTTTTTTATAGTAGTGTTTGGGTTTGTGGCCTTGAATAATTATTCGTGGTTGGGTTGTTTTTACTTTTTTGACTCTTTTTCTTTTATTTTGTTGATTGTTATGAGTTTGTTTATTTTGGGGGTGGTTTTATTGGGGGAAAGTAATTTTATGCTTCTTTTGTTGTCAGAAGTTTTGGTTGTTGTTTGTGTGTTTTTTTTTGTTCCTTCTAATGTAATCTTGATGTATATGTATTTTGAGTTGTCTATGTTCCCTATTTTGGTTATAATTCTTGGTTATGGTTCCCAGATTGAGAAAATTAATTCTTCTTATTATTTAATTTTTTATGCTGCTCTTTGTTCTTTTCCTTTTTTGTTTGTTTATTTTAAGAGGTTTTTTTTTATTAGTTTGGTTTATTTTGATTTTAATTTATCTTGGGAAATGGTTTTTGTTTTGAGTTTAAGATTTATGATAAAATTTCCTGTTTATTTTCTTCATTTATGGCTACCTAAGGCTCATGTAGAGGCTCCTACTACGGCCAGTATGCTGTTGGCTGGTTTGTTACTTAAGTTGGGGACTGCTGGATTTTTACGTATTTTGGGTTGTTTGAGTTTTGTGCATAATAATGTGTGGATTGTATTGGCTTTTTTGGGGATAATCCTGGCTTCTTTTTGTTGTATGTTTCAAAGTGATGCTAAGGCTTTAGCCGCTTATTCTTCTATTACTCATATAAGGTTTGTTCTGATGGCTCTTGTTTTTATTATTATGTCTGGTAAAACTGGTGGTGTTATTTTAATGTTGGCCCATGGGTACACTTCTACTCTTATGTTTTATCTTGTAGGGGAATTTTATCATGTTTCTGGTAGGCGGATGGTTTATTATATGAGTAGATTTTTTGGTTCTGGTATGATTATGGCGCTTCTTTTTGCTGTGGTGTTTTTGTCTAATATAGGTACCCCTCCTTCTTTGTCTTTTTTATCAGAATTTATTGTAATTTCTTCGTCTTTGAATATGATGAAATTTAGTTTTTGGGTGTTATTTGTTTATTTTTTCTCAGCTTTTTATTACTCTATTTATTTGTTAACCAGATCTGTTATGGGAAAAGGTTATGTAAATTTTAGAATTTGGAATGTGGGATTTTCTGTTCCTTTGGTGTTTATAATGTATAATATTTTTTGGATAAGTGTTTTTTTTTAAAAAAGTAAGGTTTAGGTTCTAACGAAAGGTTTTTTTTTCGTTAGTTTTTGTTTAATTGCTAAAAATGTTTTGATTTTTAGGACTAAATTTAGGTTTTGAATGTGTAAGTTTTAATTG